CTGCTTTATATGATTATCAATCAAATAAAAAGTTATTCTATGTAGCAATCCTTACATCTCCTACTACGGGCGGGGTGACAGCTAGTTTTGGTATGTTAGGGGATATCATTATTGCCGAACCCGACGCCTACATTGCATTTGCTGGTAAAAGAGTAATTGAACAAACATTGAATAAGACAGTACCTGAGGGTTCACAAGTAGCTGAATATTTATTCCAAAAGGGTTTATTTGATCCTATCGTACCACGTAATCTTTTAAAGGGAGTTCTGAGTGAATTATTTCAACTCCATGCTTTATTTTGAATGAAAATTCAAGTAGAAACGTAAGAGTCCTCATTTATTTTTAAATTAATTCTACATTTTATAATTTTATAAAAAAAATTTAATAAATAAAACAGACCAATAAGAAAAATAACTAAAATAATAAATGAAGTAGATGATCATATATCATCTTTCATATAGAAAGATGAAGATGAATAAACCTATTTTTTATTTCCATTCTATTATATGCTTACTATAATAGATTGCTTTTTTATATGCTTACTATAATAGATTATATATTAGTATTTTTACTCCCTATTATATTTATTCCTTAGTATATATATTATATCTAAGTCTATATAATATACTCTTCTATTTTATATGTCCGTGTATATATATTCAATACTCACTTAAGTATAATTATACTAGTATAATGATATATGAAGTATAAAATATCTTTATAACGGGTATAAATATTAAATCGAGGTAACCATTCTATGACAACTATCAGCAACTTACCCGCTTTTTTTGTGCCTTTAGTGGGCTTAGTCTTTCCGGCAATTGCTATGGTTTCTTTATCTCTTCATGTTCAAAAAAACAAGATTTTTTAGATCTTATGGGGTTAAATCTTCGTTTTTCTATCTTTTTTTTTAACTTAGGCTTACTTAGAACATAACACAAAAAGCTATTTAATATAATACGCGGGTTCCTACGAGTAGAAGCTCGTATGCATAAACATCATATATGAGTAAATGACTTCTAGCTTTTTGAAAATAAATAATAGGTAAGATTTCTGAAACATAAAGTAAATATATCCACATGTCTGGGGATATATATAATCGTATACGTTCATATGGGATGTTATTTTTTAGTTTAACTCTAAGCAAGTTATGAATTACTCCTAAAACTTCACATGATAATAGTGCTAGTTGATGAGGGTTATTTCGGCAACAAAAAAATTAAAGTCAAATTTATTGGGGTTATGTTACCTCCCAATTCCAATACAATGCAAGTAGGTCTAGTTATAGTATGAGTTGGCGATCAGACTGGATATGGATAGAACTTATAGCGGGGTCTCGAAAACTAAGTAATTTCTGCTGGGCTTTTATCCTTTTTTTAGGTTCATTAGGGTTTTTATTGGTTGGAATTTCTAGTTATTTTGATAGGTTTTTTATACCGTTATTTCCCTCTCAGCAAATCCTTTTTTTTCCACAAGGAATCGTGATGTCTTTCTATGGCATTGCAGGCCTTTTTTTTAGTTCATATTTATGGTGCACAATTGCGTGGAATGTGGGTAGCGGTTATGATCGATTCGATATAAAAGAAGGAATAGTGTGTATTTTTCGTTGGGGCTTCCCTGGAAAAAATCGGCGGATCCTCCTGCAATTCCCTATGAAAGACATTCAATCCATCAGAATGGAAGTTAAAGAGGTTTTTTTTTCTCGTCCTATACTTTATATCGAAATCAGAGGCCAGGGGCGCATTCCCTTGACTCGGATCGATGAGAATTTTTCTCTACGAGAAATTGAACAGAAAGCCGCGGAATTGGCTTATTTCTTGCGTGTACCAATTGAAGTTTTTTGAAAAAAGTAAAAACTTTCTTATTCTTAGCAAAAGGTAAAGAAAAAAGGATAACTCAAGAATTCCCCTTTTTTCTATAACAAAACTGAATCTAAGTTTATGCCAAACTCTGATTAGAACAAAAAAAGTAAATGTACACGACACAACGAAAAAATTTTTGTCCATAAATTCTTTCTAAATTCAAGGACCGAACGCTATACCTAATCACAAAGAAAAAAACTAGGGATATAAACTGTAATGTAATAGAACTAATAGAGTACACGAATGAGCCGAATTCATTTCAAAATTTACAAACGGGCAAATGGCAAAAAAGAAAGCTTTTATTTCTCTTATATATCTTGCATCTATAGTATTTTTGCCTTGGTGGCTCTCATTTACATTTAACAAAAGTATGGAATCTTGGGTTAAGAATTGCTGGAATACTGGGCCCTCCGAAAATTTTTTGAATGATATTGAAGAAAAGATTATTATAAAAAAATTCATAGAATTAGAGGAACTATCCCTCTTCGACGAAATCCTAAAGGACTACACGCAAGGGCGTTTAGAAAAGCTTCATGCTGGAGTCTACAAAGAAACGATCCAATTGATCAAGGTGCACAATGAGAGTCGTATACATACGATTTTACATTTCTCAACAAATATAATATATTTTCTTATTC